AAAGAGCAGAAGATACTTTGTATACATACTCATGAAAGTATATGAGTACTCTGACATCCATTCAATAGTAATTAATTCGATTGAATGGATAATTGGCTTTTTCTTTAACTTTATTTATATATGCTTTTAGTTTATATATTTTTACTTAATTTATATATTCTATATTAAAGTTTTAATTTAACTAAAGTACAAAAATCAATTTTAAATTTTTGATAATCTTGAGTCAAGAACGTAATAGGACGTTTTCGATTGGTTCATAGTGACAATCGAAGATGGTAAGATTGAGATCAAATAAATGGGAAAAATCAAAAAGAAATAAAGAAATAAAAATAGGGGTATGCGATAGATAATGATCTATCTTGATTCTATATTTTTTTATACTTTTGACTTAAGACTTAAGGGCGACAAAAGAAAGAACGGGTCTTATTATTCTGACATATTATTAACATAACATTCCTTTGATACTTCTGAGACGTCAAAGGTTGTCTCGACGTATTTTGCTTGTACTTAATGTTTTCCGATTATACTAGAAATCTTCGAGTATAATCATTAGAACTTGGCCTAATTGGATTTATTGGATTGTTTCATCAATGGTGTTGGATCAGAACTCCCTTTTGACTCTTCGCTGGTAATTCTACTATTATTAGTGAACAATAATTGAATAATTCCTTCATAGAGATCGAGGACATAATTTACATGGATATAGTAAGTCTCGCTTGGGCTGCTTTAATGGTAGTCTTTACATTTTCCCTTTCACTCGTAGTATGGGGAAGAAGTGGACTCTAGAAGTACTACTAATTGAGTTTAGGAATCAAACTGTATCAATTTTTTTTATAGATCGTTCTGCAAAGACTATTTTTTAATTTACTATTTCAATTTCAAAATTGAATTTGAAAATATTTTCATTTCGAAGTTATATGTATTGGATTCTACTGGAGTAATGTATTCTATAAATAATATATGAACTCTTTCAAATAATATATGAACTCTTTCAATCAAACAAAGATTTCAATTATTCTTATGTTCCTATTTTGAAAGTAAAAGTGCTCCAAATGGTATGAAATCTTTTTCAATCGAATTCTTCATAAATCTTCTTATAGTGACAATGAGTAAGAACGAAACCTTTTATTACTATATACTTTACTTTTTCTTTGTTATTTTTTTCCTTCTTTTTCTTTCCTCTTCAAAGAGAAAAGAAAATAGTTCTGTTATTACATTACGTCGATACACTTTTTTACGGAAAACAACATAGACTTTACGAAAAACAACATAGACGTAGCGGTTGTCCAAGGAGATACTACACATAAGAAAATATTGTCTTTAGGCAAGTCACATATTGCGCACTTACCACTTACATTTGTGTTTTATTATTTTAAAGATTTTATTTAAATAAAGATTTTATTTAAAATATTATTTATGCTGGTCTCTTTTTTGATTTCATATCATGGTTGAAAGGTTAAAATCGGTGAGGTTTATTAATTCTTTTCGAAATCCGAAGAAGTTCCCATGGAACCTCTGGATCCTTTGTCAACTGGTCAATTAATTACTTCTTTGTTGGAATGCTAACAAGAAGATTACTTGATTTCCTTTTATTATACCCATATCTACTTTTCTTTCATTGATTTGATTCTTTCTTTCTTTCAATGTATATCGAAATTCATATTAAATTAAAAAAGATAAGAAATCTAGGAATTAGAATCATAAGAGTAAGAGTGGTCTTTCGATTATTTCAAATTGATTGGAATCAACACAAATCAAATAGAAATGGATGAAGCAAAGAAATAGAATTGGGACATGGCACTATGTACATTATATATGGAATTGATATCTATATATGAAGATAATAATGTCATTGATATATATTATATTAAATTAACCTGTATCGTCATACAGCAAACTTTATAAAGTAAATAACAATACTAGTATTGTATGGTAGAAAAATATTTTTCTACCATACTATCTAGTATCTCATCGAATACTGCTCTCATAGAATACTGCTGATTCTAGTTCGATCATTTCATTTAAAACGTGAAATTTGAATCCTTTTATTTTATTTCTTCTCTTTAATCAGTGATAAGAACTAAAGAGTCACAAGTTTAATTCAAATTAATCACTTTGACTTACTGTTTTTACGTATATTATAAGTAAAAAAGCAGTAGGAATTAGAATGAACAGTGCAGTAGCAATAAATGCGAGAATATTTACTTCCATAATTTCATCCTTTCATTTTTCTTTAATTCGCAATAACTCGGGATTTAATCCCATAGAGATGATAAATCTTTTGTCTGTAAATTCAATGGGATGAATTACATCGAGATATAATCGAATCGGATCAATATCATGAATAACAATATCTGATAAATTGATTCATCGTCAAGAATTGAATAGTATAACATAGGAAGATCTTTTATCCATACCGAATTCCAAAGTCAATTTTGATACAATCAAAAATCCATTTACTTCTTTACTTTCTTTTTTATTTCTATTTTCTATTTTTCATTCTTTTATATTTTTATAATATAAAAATTAGCGCCCTCCTTGTACAATCATTTGATGAAGTATCATCTAACCACTTTTCCAATTACCATTGGTTCCAAACAATAGAAGAAATTCAAAAAAATAACAAAGAAAAGAGATTCCTGTTAGCAATGAAATTCTACTGTTTGTACTCCCTTTCACAGAACAGAAATATGGAAGGATGAATTGATGTATTTTTTTATTGGATATTGGATTTGGATCCATCGGGACTGACGGGGCTCGAACCCGCAGCTTCCGCCTTGACAGGGCGGTGCTCTGACCAATTGAACTACAATCCCAAGGAAATAACATAATAAAATTAAGGTGTACAGTATACATATTCTTATGATTTTATTCAAATACTTTCGATATGGATATGAACTTTAGCAAGAGAGGCAGTGATTACTAATAATCTTTTCGTTATTTCCAAATTAATTGGATAGTCAATCTTTCAATGAAACAAGGTCCTTTTTTCTTTACTCTTTTCTTTAGACTTTACACTTCCAGATCTTGATATGAATCTAGATCTTTAGCAAAGATCAAAACTTGTTGGAAAAAGAATAAATAAAAAATAAATAGAGTAAATAAATAGCGATAGGGGTAAAGATAAGAGATATCAATATCAGAAAATTTGATCAGAGATTTTGACTTTTTTCTATTGGGATCGATGATTTCTGGAACAACAAAGGCTTATATCATTTCATGGTGGATCGGCGAATTATTGGGCCGAGCTGGATTTGAACCAGCGTAGACATATTGCCAACGAATTTACAGTCCGTCCCCATTAACCGCTCGGGCATCGACCCGGAAAGAATCAATCCAGGCTTAGTGATAATCCACGATCAACTTCCTTTCGTAGTACCCTACCCCCAGGGGAAGTCGAATCCCCGCTGCCTCCTTGAAAGAGAGATGTCCTGAACCGCTAGACGATGGGGGCATACTTGCCCAACCGTCATCATACTATGATCATAGTATGAATAGTTTTTTGAAATTGTCAATATAATGGAATCATATGACTCAATGCGAAGGATCCTTCTGTCTTTCACGATTATATATATATATAATCTTTTGATTATTTAGATTCCTGAATCGTTATCGTTCATTCTAATCGACATTTTCTAATTCGATAAATAAATCTATTTCATTTTTTTTTTTTTTCTTAAAATTTTTAATTTTAATAATATTATTAATAATTTCAATAATTATTAATAATATTAATATTTAGTAATATTATTTATTTTTAATAAATTTTATTTTAATTTGATTTAGTTTGGGAGACAAGCTGAATCGCTTTATTTTATTAATGATTCGATGAAATATTTGGGATCTAGGTTGAATTGGTAGGTACATGTATCGTAGGTACATGTATCAATGAAATGCCTTTCGTTATGATGGCAATTAGGATCTGTCTTGAAAGAATTCCTTGCATTGATTGATATTTATGAAATCAAATATCATTAAACCTCCTTTTTTTTGTTACTTATACTTACAAGTATATCCTATACTCATTATGTAAATAAGATTTATCGTTCCTGAGTGAACCACTATAACGTTTAAGATATATTATAACGTATAAGATGTATTTATATACATATAACATATAATATGGATATACACTAAACACATAGTGACTAGTGGCTTATTCAGGAATTGAATCAAATATGCCCTTTTAACTCAGTGGTAGAGTAACGCCATGGTAAGGCGTAAGTCATCGGTTCAAATCCGATAAGGGGCTTTAGTTTTTTCATAAAACTCCCGCGGTAGTATTCATATTTGAAGGGAGAATAAAAATATTATTAATATTTTTATTACTTAATAAATAAGTAAGAATTAATAAATAAGTAAGAAACCTTATTAATTTATATATATATTAATTAGAATTAATTATACTATACTAAATAGTATAGTAATTAGAGTTATAAGGTTGAACATTTCCTATTATGTTTATTATAATAATATTTTATATTATTAATGATATAATGACTAGTATTAAGTTTAGACTGAAAAATAATAAGTTGTCTACTTGAATCGACAAATATTTCTATTTTTTATTATTGCAATAAAATCAATTAGAAATCAACAAAAGAAAAAAGTAAGTGGACCTAACCCATTGAATCATAACTATATCCACTATTCTGATATTAAAATTAAAAATTGGAACAGTGGATCTTTTTTTTTTTTCATTTTCATATTTCTTTGGACTAGGCGGTAATCTGTCGATATTGCCGATTAAATCTTCTTGTTCCTAGATGTTCTGTTCTATAAAAGGAATAAATTGCTATTCCCTTCCTTTCCAGAAAAGGTTTTATTCCAAGTCACAACATAAGAGATGTTTTAACTATATTTTATTCTATGTTTTATTCCAGAACACAAGACAAGATCCATTTATATCGTATTATTTATATCTTAGAGACTTATATATATATATCATATCGTAGTCTCATGTATCAAATATTTACATCTAATCTATATGGATGGATACG